GGAACAATCACAAACACTTTTTTGATTATGGATCTACTAGCATAAATTCAATGCGTAATCTCAGCATTCAATGTGTATTCCTGAATAATCTCATTTTTCAATTATTCAACTATTTCATTTTACCAAGTTCAATGTTAGCCAGATTAGTAAACATTTATATGTTTCGATGCAACAACAAGATGTTATTTGTAACAAGTAGTTTTGTTGGTTGGTTAATTGGTCACATTTTATTCATGAAATGGGTTGGATTGGTATTAGTCTGGATCCAGCAAAATCATTCTATTCGATCTAATAAGTACCTTGTGTCAAAATTGAGAAATTCTATGGCTCGAATCTTTAGTATTTTCCTATTTATTACCTGTGTCTACTATTTAGGAAGAATGCCGTCACCTATTTTTACTAAGAAACTGAAAGAAACCCCAGAAACGAAAGAAAGTGAGGAAGAAACAGATGTAGAAATAGAAAAAACTTCCAAAACGAAGGAGACTAAACAGGAAGAAGAGGAATTCACCGAAGAAGATCCTTCTCCTTCCCTTTTTTCGGAAGAAAAGGAGGATCCGGACAAAATCCAAATCGATGAAACAGAAAAGATCCGAGTGAATGGAAAGGACAAAACAAAGGATGAATTCCACTTGCACTTAAAAGAAGCATTCTATAAAAATAGCCCAACTTATTATTCTGGGAATCAAGATATTTCGAAGTTAGAAATACTTAAATTTGAAAAACCCCTTCTTTTCGACTATAAACGTTGGAATCGTCCGACGCGATATATAAAAAACAATCGATTTGAAAATGCGGTAAGAAATGAAATGTCACAATATTTTTTTTATACATGTCAAAATGATGGAAAACAAAAAATTTCTTTTACATATCCACCCAGTTTATCAATTTTCTGGGAAATGATACAAAGAAATATTTCTTTGGCTACAACAGAAAAATTCTTATATGATGATGAACTATACAATTATTGGATTTATACGAATGAACAAAAAAGAAACAGCTTAAGCAATGAATTAAATAATAGAATTCGAGTTATAGACAAAGAAATAGTTTCTATAGATGGACTCGATAAAAAAACTCGATTATGCAATGATAAAACTAAATTAGATTATTTGCAAAAAGCATTAGATCCTTTATTAAATGGATCCTATCGTGGTATAATAAAAAAAAAGTTTTCATCCTTTATAAATATAAATGAAACTACAGTAAATAATTTAATAGATGCATTTTTTCTAAATAAAATTCATAGTGTTTTGCGTAATGATTATAATCACCAAAAATTTGAACATCAAAATTCTATATCATCAAAAATTAACTATTTATTAACTTTAATGAGTCAATTTGCTGGAGAATCAACATTGAATCAAAAAAGAATTTCTTTACTTTCAGAACAAGAACAAGTTAGTTCAAAGGATCAAGAAATATTTTTCAAATTTATAATTGATACAATTATAACGGATGCCCTTACTCAAACAATTCCAAAAAGAATAAACCAATTAAGTAAAAAAGTTCCTCGTTGGTCATACAAATTAATTACCGATTTAGAACAACGCGAAAAAGCAAGAGAAAAAGACGTGAGGCTAGATCATCAAATTAGGACAAGGAAATCTAAACGTGTAGTGATTTATACGAATAAACAAGAAAAGACTGAAAATACTTCTCCTAATACCACGGATATAACTCAGCGCATAGTCGAAGTGTCTTTGATACGCTATGCACAACAACCCAATTTTCGTAGAAATATAATAAAAGGTTCCATGCGTGCTCAAAGACGTAAAATTGTTATTTGGAAATTGTTTCAAGCAAATACGCATTCCCCACTTTTTTTAGACAGAATCAAAAAATCTTCTTTTCTTTCTGTTAATTTTCCTAGATTAATTAAACGAATTTTGAAAATTTTTAGGGGGAAAAAACCAGAATTTGAAATGTACGATTATGGTTATAAAGAGGAAGAATTAAAGGAAAAAGAATTCGAATTAAAGGAAGATAATCAACAAAGGAAAGGGTTGGAAAAAAAAGAAAAACAAAGACAAGAAAATAAGCGAATACGAATAGCCCAAGTCTGGGATACTATTCCATTTGCTCAAGTAATAAGGGGTTTGATGTTAATGACTCAGTTAATTCTTAGAAAATATATTGTATTGCCTTTATTGATAATAGCAAAAAATGTTGGCCGTCTTTTATTATTCCAACCTACTGAGTGGTCTGAAGATTTCGCCGAGTTGAATAACGAACGGCATATTAAATGTACCTATAACGGCGTTCAATTATCAGAAACTGAATTTCCTAAAAACTGGCTAACCAATGGTATTCAGATAAAAATAGTATTTCCTTTCTGTCTAAAACCTTGGCACAGATCTACGATACGATCTTCTCATCGAGATGCACTAAAAAAAAAAGAACAAAATGAAACAGATAATTTTTGTTTTTTAACGGTTTTGGGAACGGAAACTAACCGTCTTTTTGGTCCTGCCCGAAAACACCCTTCTTTTTTTAAACCTATTTTTCAACAATTCAACAAAAAAATTAGAAAATTTAACAAAAAGTCCCCAACTGAAAGAAAAAATTGGATTATTGAAATTCTTATATTTTTAAAAAAAAAAATAAAAAACACGTTAATCGTAAATCCAATTCTAGTATTTGTATTGAGAGAAGAATCTAGTGAAAGAAAAAAAGAAAAAGATTGGATAATCAATAATCACATGATTCATGAATCATCCATTCAAACTCGATCCCAGAATTGTACAACTTCTTCCGTGATAGAAAAAAAAATGAAAGATTTGGTTAATAGAACAAAGACAATCAAAAATAAAATAGAAAAAATTTCAAAAGACAATAGAAAAAGAAATATTAGTCCTAGTTATGGTACTAAAAAATTCGAATCGACTAAAAATATTGATCAAATATTAAAAAGAAGAAATACTCGATTAATCCGCCAATCAAATTCTATTTTTAAATTTTTTAGAGAAAGGCTATACGTAAATATATTTTTATATATCATTAATATTCCCCGAATTAATATACAACTTTTTCTTGAATCAACAAAAAATTGGATTGATAAATGGAGTTACACTAATAAAAGAAATCATGAAAGGATTGAGAAAACAAATAAAAAGAAAATTACGTTTAGTTCGACTATAAAAAAAGAATTTTTGTTTTTTTTTAATATTAATAATAGTAAGATTACTAATAATTCGAAAATTCTTTCTGATTTTTCTTTTTTGTCACAAGCTTACGTATTTTACAAATTATCCCAAGCCAAAAATTTTGACTTAGATAAGTTAAGATTTCTACTTAAGTATCGTGGAATATCTTTATTTATTAAAAATGAAATAAAAGATTATTTTGGAACACAAGGAATAACTCATTTCGAGCTAAAGACTAAAAAACTTCCGAATTCTGGAATGAACCAATGGAAAAACTGGTTAAAATTGAAAAGTAATTATCAATACAACTTATCCAAAATAAAATGGGCTCAATTAGTACCACAAAAATGGCGAAATAAAGTAACTAAACATTCTGAGGTTGAAAATACAAATAATCCGAAAAATCCTTTATTGTTATTACCATATCAAAAATCCAATTTTAAAAAGAACTATAGATATGATCTTTTATCATATAAATTTGTTTCTTATGAAGATAAGAACGATTTATATAGATATAGTTATGTGAGACCATTTCAAGTAAATAATAAACAAGAATTTTCTTATACTTATAATTCCACCATAAATCAAGAAAAATTAATTGACATGTGGTGGAATATGCCTATCACTAATTATTTAGGAATAAAAAATATTATGGATATGGATATAGAAAAAAATGCCGATAGAAAATATTTGGATTTGAAAATTTTCCATTTTTGTCTTAAAAAGAAAGTTGATATTGAGAACTGGGTCAATATCAGTATTGGCAGGAATGAAAATACTAAAACTGAACCTAAGAATTCTCAAATTGTTGATAAAATTGATAAGAAAGATCTTCTTTATCCCCCAATTTATCAAGAAATCAACCGATCTCATAAAAAAAAAAACTTTTTTGATTGGATGGGAATGAATGAAGAAATATTTAACCGTCCCACATCAAATCTGGAATTTTGGTTTTTCTCCGAATTTGTTTCATTTTATAATGCATATAAAATGAAACCGTGGATTATACCAATTAATTTTCTTTTTTCAAATTCTAATGTAAGTGAAAATTTGAGTAAAAATAAAAACATCAATAGAAAGAAAAAAACGAATCCTTTTATACCATCAAATGAAAAAAAATCTTTTGAATTCGAGAATCAGAATCAAGACGAAAACGAACTTGTAAGTCAAGAAAATCTTGGATCAGATGTCCAAGAAAATTCTGAATCTGTTCTTTCAAATGGACAAAAAAATATGGAAGACAGTTATGTAGGATCAGATATTAAAAAGCCTAGAAAGAAAAAACAATCCAAGGGTGGTACAGAAACAGAAATCGATCTCTTACGTAAAAGACTTTTTCTTTTTCAAGCAAGATGGGGACAAGTTTTGGATCAAAAACTGATCAATAATATAAGAGTATATTGTCTCCTACTTAGATTGATAAATCTAAAAGAAATAGTTTTTTCCGCTATAGAAAGAAAGGACATGAATATGGATATAATACCAACTAAGGAGGATTTCGTTTGTACAGAATTGATAAAAAGTGGAATAGTAATTATTGAACCGATTCGTCTGTCTGTAAAAGGCGATGGACAATTTATTATGTATCAAACCATCGGTATTTCATTGGTTCATAAGAGTAAACACCAAAATAATCAAAAAAGATACAGTGAAAGTGTTGATAAAAAAAAAATGGGTGAAAGAAAAAAAAACAATTTGGATTTGTTTGCTCCTGAAAAAATTTTATCGCCTAGGCGTCGTAGAGAATTAAGAATTCTAATTTCCTTGAATTCAAGGAATAATAATGGTGTGAATACAAACCTACCGGGAAATTGGGCAAAAAGCTGTAGTAAATTTTTTGATGAAAACAAAGATCTTGATCAAGATAAAAATACACTTCGAAAATTAAAATTCTTTCTTTGGCCCAATTATCGATTAGAAGATTTAGCTTGTATGAATCGTTATTGGTTTGATACTACTAACGGAAGTCGTTTTAGTATATTACGAATACATATGTATCCGCAATTAAAAATTCATTTATGATACATTTGTCTTATAATATAGATTCCGATTCCCTATTCTATTTGGTAGATAAATAAATGCACACACACCTTGTCATACATTCAATTTGGATACATGATACTAATTCGATGAAGTATCCATTAAATCCAGAAATGAATCAACATAATTAAGTTTCTTTGATAAAATGTATCAACAAAGTATTGTGGATACCAAATCAAAATAGCTGGCATTATTATTACTGATCAATAAAACTCCATATTTTGTAAAAATAAAAAAAGTTAAGGAAGGTTAAGAATTTATGAAAAAAAATTCATTCATATCCGTTATTTCGCATGAAAAAAAAGAAGAAAACAGAGGATCTGTTGAATTTCAAGTATTATGTTTTACCAATAAGATACGAAGACTTACTTCCCATTTGGAATTGCACAAAAAAGATTATTCATCTCAGAGAGGTCTACGAAAAATTTTGGGAAAACGTCAACGACTGCTGGCTTATTTGTCAAAGAAAAATGAAGTACGTTATAAAGAATTAATCAATCAATTGAACATTCGAGAACTAAAAACACGTTAATTTGAAGAGCCGTTTTGAATTATTTGATTTATTAGATCTTGAATTTTGATGAACTTTTTTTTTTGTTTTAAGAAATTCATGGAAAAATGAATTCGTGAAAAAATGAATCGGGGAAAAACCTATGACTGTACCAATTACCAGAAAAGACCTCATGATAGTCAATATGGGCCCTCACCATCCATCAATGCATGGCGTTCTCCGACTCATCGTTACTTTAGATGGTGAAGATGTTATTGACTGTGAACCAATAGTGGGTTATTTACACAGAGGTATGGAAAAAATTGCGGAAAACCGAACAATTATACAATATCTTCCTTATGTAACACGTTGGGATTATTTAGCTACTATGTTCACAGAAGCAATAACTGTAAATGGACCAGAACATTTGGGAAATATTCAAGTACCTAAAAGAGCTAGCTATATCAGAGTAATCATGTTGGAGTTAAGTCGTATAGCTTCTCATTTGTTATGGCTCGGACCTTTTATGGCAGATATTGGTGCACAGACCCCGTTTTTCTATATTTTTAGAGAAAGAGAATTGATATATGATTTATTCGAAGCTGCCACCGGTATGAGAATGATGCATAATTTTTTTCGTATTGGAGGGGTAGCTACCGATCTACCTTATGGATGGATAGATAAATGTTTAGATTTTTGTGATTATTTTTTAATAGGGCTTGCTGAATATCAAAAACTTATTACGAGAAATCCTATTTTTTTAGAACGAGTTGAGAAGGTGGGCATTATTAGTGGAGAAGAGGCAATAAATTGGGGTTTATCAGGACCAATGCTACGAGCTTCCGGAATACAATGGGATCTTCGAAAAGTTGATCATTATGAGTGTTACGACGAATTTGATTGGGAAGTCCAATGGCAAAAAGAAGGAGATTCATTAGCTCGTTATTTAATACGAATTGGTGAAATGGTTGAATCTGTAAAAATGATTCAACAAGCTTTAGAAGGAATTCCAGGGGGTCCCTATGAAAATTTAGAAATTCGACGCTTTAATAGAATCAAATATCCTGAATGGAATGATTTTGAATATCGATTCATTAGTAAAAAACCATCTCCTACTTTTGAATTGTCGAAACAAGAACTTTATGTAAGAGTCGAAGCCCCAAAGGGAGAATTGGGAATATTTTTGATAGGAGATCAGAGTGTTTTTCCTTGGAGATGGAAAATTCGTCCACCGGGTTTTATCAATTTGCAAATTCTTCCCCAGTTAGTTAAAAAAATGAAATTGGCTGATATTATGACGATACTAGGTAGTATAGATATCATTATGGGAGAAGTTGATCGTTGAAATGATAATTGATACAACAAAAATACAAACTATCAATTCTTTTTCCAGATTGGAATCCTTAAAAGAGGTTTATGAGACTATATTGATGCTTTTCCCTATTTTGATTCTCGTAGTGGGAATTACAATAGGTGTGCTAGTAATTGTGTGGTTAGAAAGAGAAATATCTGCGGGTATACAACAACGTATTGGACCTGAATATGCCGGCCCTTTGGGAATTCTTCAAGCTCTGGCGGACGGAACAAAGCTACTTTTTAAAGAGAACCTTCTTCCATCTAGGGGGGATACGTATTTATTTAGTATCGGACCTTCTATAGCAGTAATATCAATTTTACTAAGTTATTCAGTAATTCCTTTTGGTTCTCGCCTTGTTTTAGCCGATCTCAGTATTGGTGTTTTTTTATGGATCGCCATTTCAAGTATCGCTCCCATTGGACTTCTTATGTCAGGATATGGATCAAATAATAAATATTCCTTTTTAGGTGGTCTACGGGCAGCTGCTCAATCCATTAGTTATGAAATACCATTAACTCTATGTGTGTTATCAATATCTCTACGTGTGACTCGTTAAGACATGGGTTCGCTTATTTCTTTTTCTAAGAATAAAAAGAAAATGGATTAAACATTTTCTTATTTTTTTTTTATTCACTGATCGAATTGATAAACTAAATCAGATAGTTATATGAGTGAAATAAAACAACTTTTAAATTTGTAGTAAAAAGTCAAATCTCATTGCCTATGTACAAAGGTTAAACAAAAATAAACATAAGCAAGCAAGGTTGTTTCCCCAAAGATTGGTTAATTAGTTATCATGACTTGAAGCGGGTTGAAAAGAACAATTCTATGGGAATTTTGACTATTTTTTTTTTTCTATGTATTACCATAGAAGTTGAACAAAAATGAGTGGATGATTAGGAACACCAAAGTACACAAAGGATTTGTAATAGAGATTATGTAAGTTATCCGAAAAGTTTTACATAAAAGAAATACTAATTGAGGCTTTAAATTGGTAGAAATGATCAAGTAGTACTCCCAAAAATTCCGATCCAGAGTATGCTCCTATCCACTGATTAAGTGAATAACTATCAGGAACGAAGTAATCCTTTACTTAAAAAAAAAGCCTAAATAGAAATAAAAGAAACAAGAGGAACAAAAAAAGGGATAAAATGGATAATACTAATATAGAAATGGAATCTTTTTTTATTCAAGGATTAAGTTATTACTCAATAAAAAAAAAATGAATTTTAAAGTTAAAGTAGAGGGTGAGATCAATTCCAAAGCACTTTTTTTCGTATATATAGCAGACAGAATTTCATTGGTCTAATTCAGGATTTTTCGATTGATTTTCAATTTATTTATTCTACAAACATAGTAAGATTGAAAGAATATGAATCAGTCCTTAGATTTATTTATGACTCTTGAGGAGCCGTATGAGGTGAAAATCTCATGTACGGTTCTGTAATAGCGATGACAAGAGTGATCTTCTTATCGACTATGATTATCTAACAGTTCAAGTACAGTTGATATAGTTGAGGCGCAGTCAAAATACGGTTTTTGGGGATGGAATTTGTGGCGGCAACCTATAGGGTTTATTGTTTTTATAATTTCTTCTCTGGCTGAATGCGAGAGATTACCTTTTGATTTACCAGAAGCGGAAGAAGAATTAGTAGCGGGTTATCAAACCGAATATTCGGGTATTAAATTTGGTTTATTTTATGTTGCGTCTTATCTAAATCTACTAATCTCTTCACTATTTGTAACCGTTCTTTACTTGGGTGGTTGGAATCTTTCTATTCCATACATATCCATCGCTGACTTTTTTGAAATAAATAAAGTAAATGTAGTCCTTGGAACAACAATTGGTATTTTCATTACATTAGCTAAAACTTTTTTGTTCTTGTTCATTCCTATCGCAACAAGGTGGACTTTACCTAGACTAAGAATGGATCAATTATTAAATCTTGGATGGAAATTTCTTTTACCTATTTCTTTAGGTAATCTATTATTAACAACTTCTTTCCAACTCCTTTCATTATAAATTCTAAAAAAAAAAAAGAATATTTGATATTCACTCTAATTTAATTCACAACTTGTCACAAACAAGAGAAAGAAACAAAATCTTATTTTTTTTTTATTGATATTTACTATATGTTCCCTATGGTAACTGGGTTCATCAATTATGGTCAACAAACAATACGCGCGGCAAGGTACATTGGTCAAGGTTTTATGATTACGCTATCCCACGCTAACCGTTTACCCGTAACTATTCAATATCCTTATGAAAAGTTGATCACATCAGAACGTTTTCGTGGTCGAATTCACTTTGAATTTGATAAATGCATTGCTTGTGAAGTATGTGTTCGTACATGTCCTATAGATTTACCCGTTGTTGATTGGAAATTGGAAACGGATATTCGAAAGAAACGGTTGCTTAATTACAGCATTGATTTCGGAATTTGTATATTTTGTGGTAATTGTGTTGAGTATTGTCCAACAAATTGTTTATCAATGACTGAAGAATATGAGCTTTCCACTTATGATCGTCACGAATTAAATTATAATCAAATTGCTCTTGGTCGTTTACCAATATCAATAATCGATGATTACACAATTCGGCCAATTTTGAGTTCGTCTCAACCAAAAGATAAATATCGCGATTGAAGAAGAATTCCCAATTATTAATTATTAAGGTACTTTTTTTTGTTCAATAACTAGAAATTCTGAATATTGAATATTCTGGTGAAAATCACAATTGTATTTAAAATATATTTGCTGTAACTGTAATGGTTTTAAATAGTTTTAGTTAGGAACTATCCTTTCAGATAAAAAAAAATGTAAGGGGTCCAATAACTTTCTTTTACTCACCTCAAGTCATACGCATTAGGATTTACCAATTAGGAACGCATAAACTTCTTTTTTCCTGTTCAAGTCAATAAGATCATGAAACATTCCGATTTTTTTTTATCTCTTATTTTACATATAATGGATGTACCTGGACCAATACATGATTTTCTTTTAGTCTTTCTGGGGTTGGGTCTTATATTAGGTGGTCTGGGAGTAGTATTATTTACCAATACAATTTTTTCTGCATTTTCACTGGGATTGGTTCTTGTTTCTATATCTTTATTCTATATTCTAGCAAACTCTCATTTTGTAGCTTCTGCACAACTCCTTATTTATGTGGGAGCTATAAATGTATTAATACTTTTTTCTGTAATGTTCATGAATGGTCCGGAATATGACAAAAACTTTCAGCTGTGGACTATTGGGGACGGGATTACTTCATTGGTTTGTACAAGTGTTTTTGTGTCGTTAATTATTACTATTCTAAATACGTCCTGGTATGGGATTATTTGGACTACAAAATCAAACCAGATTCTAGAACAAGATTTGATAACTGCTAGTCAACAAATTGGAATTCATTTATCAACTGATTTTTTTCTTCCATTTGAACTCATTTCAATAATTCTTTTAGTTGCTTTAATAGGTGCAATTGCTGTGGCTCGTCAATAATAATAATTCATTTGATTTTTAAAACTAGCAGTCCAAATAAAAATTCTATTTTATCATATTCGTTTTCATTCAATTCTATTCGAATTGATTTATAAACTTTTAGTTCAATTTATTATTAGCCTATTTTTTTGCTCTTAATTTGTTCTATTCTAACTTGTTTTATATTCTAGTCAATCAAATTGGTTTAATTATTGTTCATATTGAAATGAATAGAGATTGATAAGGAGTTGGTCAATGATACTCGAACATGTACTTGTTTTGAGTGCTTTTTTATTCTCGATCGGGATTTATGGATTAGTCACGAGTCGAAATTTGGTTCGGGCTCTTATGTGTCTTGAACTTATATTGAATGCCATTAATCTAAATTTTGTAACATTTTCTGACTTTTTTGATAGTCGCCAATTAAAGGGAAACATTTTCTCAATTTTTGTTATAGCTATTGCAGCCGCTGAAGCAGCTATTGGACTGGCTATTGTTTCTTCAATTTATCGTAACAGAAAATCAATTCGTATTAATCAATCAAATTTCTTAAATAAGTAGTATAGTGTTTTTTTTTTTTTATTTTTATTTTAGAAAATTCTATTCTATAAATTCAAATTTGAATATTCATCAATTCAAAAAAAAAAAATTATTAGATATCGCACCTTAAGATCTACGTTCAAAAATGTAAAAAAATTATAAATCAAAGTATTTTGGACCTCTTTTCCATTTTGCTATTTTCTATTTATTTTCTAATATTTTAATAAGTTGTTGATCCAATCCAGAAGTAGATTGATTCAAAAAATTCTGGGAAATCATTGATTCATCTGGTATTTGAATATTTATTTCATTTACTTTACTATAACTAGAACTAGAACTAGATCGAAAATTAATGAAGTTAAAAAATCGAAATTATAGATCCAATGTCACATTCAGTTAAGATTTATGATACATGTATAGGATGTACTCAATGTGTTCGAGCTTGTCCCACAGATGTATTAGAAATGATACCTTGGGATGGATGTAAGGCTAAACAAATAGCTTCTGCTCCAAGAACAGAGGATTGTGTTGGTTGTAAGAGATGCGAATCTGCTTGTCCAACGGATTTTTTAAGCGTTCGAGTTTATTTATGGCATGAAACAACTCGCAGTATGGGTCTAGCTTATTAATTGATACGTTTCAAAAAATTCCATTTGAATCCATTTATTTATTCTATTTGGATTTTTTTTACCGACAAAAACCCGTACCCAAAAAGAAATTGATTTTTTTTTTGGGTACGGGTTTTTGTGGACCAAGTGTATCTTGTCTTTACTACGAATTATTTTCCCTGGTTAACAACAATTGTAGTTTTGCCTATATTTGCGGGTTCTTTAATTTTCTTATTTCCTCATAGAGGAAATAAGGTTATTAGGTGGTATACTATATGCATAGCTGTCTTAGAGCTGCTTCTAACGACCTATGCATTTTGTTATCATTTCCAACTAGACGATCCATTAATCCAATTAGCAGAAGATTATAAATGGATCGACTTTTTTGATTTCCATTGGAGATTAGGAGTCGATGGACTTTCAATAGGACCTATTTTACTGACGGGATTTATCACTACTTTAGCTACTCTAGCGGCTTGGCCAGTTACTCGAGATTCTCGATTATTCCATTTCCTAATGTTAGCAATGTACAGTGGTCAAATAGGATCATTTTCGTCCCGAGACCTTTTACTGTTTTTTATAATGTGGGAATTAGAATTAATTCCTGTTTATCTACTTTTAGCCATGTGGGGGGGAAAAAAACGTCTCTACTCTGCTACTAAATTTATTTTGTATACTGCAGGGGGTTCCATTTTTCTATTAATGGGAGTTCTAGGTATTGGTTTATACGGTTCCAACGAACCAACATTAAACTTGGAAACACTAGTTAATCAATCGTATCCTGTGGCATTAGAAATAATATTCTATATTGGATTTTTTATTGCTTTTGCTGTCAAATTACCGATTATACCTTTACATACATGGTTACCAGATACCCACGGAGAAGCACATTACAGTACTTGTATGCTTCTAGCCGGAATCTTATTAAAAATGGGAGCATATGGATTGGTTCGAATCAATATGGAATTATTACCTCATGCTCATTCTATATTTTCTCCTTGGTTGATGATAATAGGTACGATACAAATAATCTATGCAGCTTCAACATCTCCCGGGCAACGTAATTTAAAAAAAAGAATAGCCTATTCCTCTGTATCTCACATGGGTTTCATAATTATAGGAATTAGTTCTATAACTGATACAGGGCTTAATGGGGCCATTTTACAAATAATTTCTCATGGATTTATTGGTGCTGCACTTTTTTTCTTAGCAGGGACTAGTTACGATAGAATACGTCTTGTTTATCTCGATGAAATGGGCGGAATAGCGATTCCAATGCCAAAAATATTCACACTCTTCAGTAGCTTTTCAATGGCATCCCTTGCACTACCCGGCATGAGTGGGTTCATTGCCGAATTAATAGTTTTTTTTGGAATAATTACCAGCCAAAAATATCTTTTAATACCAAAAATACTAATTACTTTTGGAGTGGCAATTGGAATGATATTAACTCCTATTTATTCATTATCTATGTCACGTCAAATGTTTTATGGATATAAATTATTTAACAGTACAAACGCTTCTTTTTTTGATTCTGGGCCGCGAGAATTGTTTGTTTCCACTTCTATCTTTCTACCAGTAATAGGTATTGGTATTTACCCGGATTTTGTTCTCTCACTATCAGTTGAGAAAGTAGAGGCTATTTTATCTAATTTTTTTTATAGATAGATTTCATTTAATGAAATGAAAAAAGCAGTCTTCCTTACGTAAGAAAAACAGAATAGAATCTAAATTCGAATCTGGCATGTTTGACAGTTGTGCGAACCATTGAAATTATGATTTCAATGGTTCGCACCTGTTTATAAGAAACTTGCTTACGCCTTGTCCTATATTTGTATTCGTAAGGTCTTTTCTTTCATTTAATTAAGGGTTAATGTAAATGAACCATAACTATGTAACCCTATTCCTAATAGATTGACCCCAAAATAGCATATCCAAATTATAAGAAAACCTATACAAGCCACAATTGCAGAACTTACACTCCGCAAATTTCTATTTGTTCGAATATGTAAATAAATTGCAAATATGGTCCAAGTAATAAATGCCCAAGTTTCCTTTGGGTCCCAATTCCAATATGATCCCCATGCTTCGTTGGCCCATACTGCCCCTGAAAGAATACCTACAGTTAAAAAGATAAATCCTAGACTAATAACACGATAACTCCAATGATCAAGTTGTTCAATCAATTGAGATCTGTAATAATTTCTAACATAAAAGGGCAAAGCATTTTGGACAATATTGCCTTTTTCATTTATATATTGAATCTCACCGAAGAAAAATGACTCATTTAATAAATGTCTTTGTTTATCAACAATCCTTATTATATCTCTTTGAAATGTAATGATTAGAAGCGTTACTGATAATAATGACCCACATAAAAGAGCTGCATAACCCAATACCATCATACTTACATGCATCATTAACCATTGAGATTGGAGAGCGGGTACTAATATTGCGGATTGATGCATTTCAGTTAAGAGGCCCGACGTAGCAAATCCTTGGGTAAAAATAGCACTTGGCGCAGTTATTGCACTTAAAGCATTTTTCTCTTTTTTAAAAAAATATGGAATCAGATGAATAAAGTAGAAGCTCCAGGAAAGGAAGATTAATGATTCATATAAATCACTTAATGGTAAATGCTTCCAATAAACCCAACGAGTAACTAATAATCCTGTTATACAGAAAAAAGTAACTATCATGCCCTTTTCTAATGAATTATACAGTCCTACCATTTCATTGGCTAATAAAGTTATCAAATGGAGTGTAATTACAACGGAAACCGTTGAAAAGGAAATATGAGTTAAAATATGCTCTAAGGTAGAAAAAATCATAATATAAAAAAAATTCATTTTCATTATTTATTAATAAGACTGTTGCTATTTTTTGATAATTTGTAAGATACCATGCCGCCACTCGGACTCGAACCGAGATGCTCTCGCACTGCTTCCTAAGAGCAGCGTGTCTACCAATTTCACCATAGCGGCTTGTTTGAAATTATAATAGCCCTTTTTTAGTTAATCGTCGAGATTAATTCAATACAATATTTCAGTTTTTGAATAAAAAAGCATTTGCAAACCTAAATTGAAATGGTTCATATCTAATATTTAGAATATAACAATAACTTAAAATTTCGTTTTTGGGGGTAATGAGAAAGAATTTTTTGATCGGATTTCAAAAGGAGCAAAGAAAAAAATAGATAGATTATTTCAATATATACAATTTCTATAGATAGAAAAAACTTTTTTTATTATATTGTGACAGAATAAACCGGTTGATGGGGAAAAAAATCCCCATCTTCTAAACGACAAAATAGACTAAAAAAGAAGGGTGATAAAATATTTTCTATATAGATAGTTTTTCAAATAAAAAGTACTTTTTTAGGGTTGGCATAAGAGTTGTTATTCTCCATATTATAAGAAAAAAGTTACAATTTTCTAGAATTTGAAATGTTAATTAACATTAAATTAATTAGTAAATGCAAACCTATTTAAATCATTTATTTTCTATCTTTTTGATTCTAAAATTATTTAGAATTTGTTATACCATTTTTTCTTTGAGTCAGGTCGATTTCAATTATTCCAAGGCTTGATTACTTATTAAAAAAACTTTTTGAATTCCCGGTAGAAAGAGATTTTGCTAATGAAAATGCTTTTAACGCCGCCGAATATCCCCTCTTTTTCCAAAGATTTTTACGAATACGTTTTTTAGAAATCGAAGTACGCTTTTTTGGAACTGCCATTGAAATTTGAATTGATTACTCAGTGTTATATTTGGATGTGAAAGACATCTATTGTTCAAACGAATATTTGTTTTCTATTTATTATCTATGTATTTAGATTCTAGACAATACCTTCTTTATTTTTCAATTTTCCAAAATCGAAAAGCATAATATAACTAGAAACTAGAAATAGATTTTCTATATCTCTATTAAAATTAAAATAATCGAAAATATTCAATTCGGAGAAATAAACAGTTTATTCTATAGAATATTCATTAAAGTAAATATATCCATATTTATTTATGCTGTGTTACATTTAATTTACATGTACGTAATAAATCACATTGAAAACTTTAAGAAAAACCCTTAATTAGATCTTAATTAAAAACCTTATTGAAAACTGAAATTCTTTTTTGAAAATACATTGAATTTTTTATTTTCAAATTGAAATGATCTCAATAAATGAATTTAATTTGTTTAAAGAATTCATGATTTGAGGAATTTTGTTATTCTATCTTATCGAAACTAGAAAGTAAAGTAACAGAGATTTTTTTTTTTCTATAAAAAAAGAAAAAAGAAGGGATAACTAAAAAAATCGAATTTTGTTCTATAATTTTTATTTGGAATGGAAGACAATCAAAAAATTTGATTTTCTATTTAAGTTATTATATATCTTGATTTTTTTTTATTGATTTCTTTCAAAAGAGGCACGAGCCTTTGAATTGTAAACACAAAAAATGACTATTAACTATTAATTAAATATAAAATTTTTCTATTCTATTATGGAACATATATATCAATATGCATGGATCATACCCTTACTTCCACTTCCAGTTCCTTTGTTAATAGGGGCTGGTCTTTTCTTTTTTCCGATAGCAACAAAAAATCTTCGGCGTATATTGGCTTTTTTTAGTATTTTGTTGTTAAGTATAGTTATGATTTTTTCGATGAAGTTGTCTATTCAGCAAATAAATAATAATTCTATTTATCAATATGTATGGTCTTGGACTATTAATAATGATTTCTCTTTAGAATTTGGCTACTTGCTCGATCCGCTTACTTCTATTATGTCAATATTAATCACTACTGTTGCAATTTTAGTTCTTATTTATAGTGATAATTATATGTCTCATGATGAAGGATATTTGAGATTTTTCGCATATATGAGTTTTTTCAATACTTCCATGTTGGGTTTAGTTACTAGTTCAAATTTGATACAAATTTATATTTTTTGGGAATTAGTTGGAATGTGTTCTTATCTATTAATAGGTTTTTGGTTCACACGTCCTATTGCCGCAAATGCTTGTCAAAAAGCGTTTGTGACTAATCGTGTAGGAGATTTTGGCTTATTATTAGGAATTTTAGGCCTTTATTGGATAACAGGTAGTTTCGAGTTTCGGGATTTATTTGAAATATTCAATAATTTAATTAATAATAATGAGGTCAATTTCTTATTTTGCAGTTTATGTGCTTTCTTATTATTTGCTGGTGCAGTTGCTAAATCGGCTCAATTTCCCCTTCATGTATGGTTACCCGATGCTATGGAAGGACCTACCCCTATTTCAGCTCTCATACATGCCGCTACCATGGTAGCGGCGGGTATTTTTCTTGTTGCTCGACTCCTTCCTCTTTTCATAGTTATACCTTCCATAATGTATGGAATATCCTTTATAGGTATAATAACAGTACTTTTAGGAGCGACTTTAGCTCTTGCTCAAAAAGACATTAAGAGAAGTTTAGCTTATTCTACAATGTCTCAATTGGGTTATATGATGTTAGCTCTAGGTATGGGTTCTTACCGAGCTGCTTTATTTCATTTGATTACTCATGCTTATTCAAAAGCATTATTGTTTTTAGGATCCGGATCCATTATTCATTCAATGGAAACCATTGTTGGATATTCTCCAGATAAAAGTCAGAATATGGTTCTTATGGGCGGGTTAACAAAACAAGTGCCAATTACAAAAATTGCTTTTTTAATAGGTACACTTTCTCTTTGCGGTATTCCACCTCTTGCTTGTTTTTGGTCCAAAGATGAAATTCTTAATGATAGTTGGATATATTCACCAATTTTCGCAATAATAGCTTATTTCACAGCCGGATTAACCGCATTTTATATGTTTAGAATCTATTTACTTACATTTGAAGGGAATTTAAACCTTTTTTTCAAAAATTACAGTGGGAAAAAAAATAGTTCGTTTTATTCAATATCTTTATGGGGTAAAGAAGGATTGAAAAGGATTAATAAAAAATTTTCGTTATTAACCTTATTAATAATGAATAATAAGGAAAAGACTTCTTTTTTTTCGAAAAAACCGTATCAAAGTGGTAGAAATTTAAGAAAAATGATGCGACCCTTTATTACTATTATTGATTTTGACAATAAGAATATTTCCTTATATCCTCATGAATCCGATAATACTATGTTATTTCCTCTTATTGTATTGATTCTGTTTACTTTCTTTATTGGATTTATAGGAATTCCATTCAATCAAGAAGGAATAGATTTGGATATATTAACTAGGTGGTTAAATCCATCTATAAACCTTTTACATTCAAATTCGAATAGTTCTGTGAACTGGTATGAATTTGTAATAAATGCAACTTTTTCCGTTAGTATAGCTTATTTTGGAATATTTATAGCCTTCTTTTTTTATAAACCCGTTTATTCGTCGTTAAAGAATTTGCACTTAATTAATTCATTTGATAAACGAGGTTCAAAGAGAATTTTTTGGGACAAAATAATAAATAGAATATATAATTGGTCTGCTAAGCGTGGTTATATAGATACTTTTTACACAACATCTTTAATTAAGGGTGTAAGAGGTTTGGCTGAATTCATTTCTTTTTTTGATAGACGAATAATTGATGGAATTCCTAATGGTTTTGGTGTTACAAGTTTTTTTGTAGGGGAGGGTATCAAATATGTAGGAGGGGGTCGAATCTCTTCATATCTTTTTTTGTATTTATTTTACGTATTGGTTTTTTTAATAATTTCCTATTTTCTAATCTAATGCTTTTTGCAAATAATCTAATTTAGTTTTATCATTGCATAATCGAGTTTTTTTATCGAGTCCATCTATAGAAACTATTTCTTTGTCTATAACTCGAATTCTATTATTTAATTCATTGCTTAAGCTGTTTCTTTTTTGTTCATTCGTATAAATCCAATAATTGTATAGTTCATCATCATATAAGAATTTTTCTGTTGTAGCCAAAGAAATATTTCTTTGTATCATTTCCCAGAAAATTGATAAACTGGGTGGATATGTAAAAGAAATTTTTTGTTTTCCATCATTTTGACATGTATAAAAAAAATATTGTGACATTTCATTTCTTACCGCATTTTCAAATCGATTGTTTTTTATATATCGCGTCGGACGATTCCAACGTTTATAGTCGAAAAGAAGGGGTTTTTCAAATTTAAGTATTTCTAACTTCGAAATATCTTGATTCCCAGAATAATAAGTTGGGCTATTTTTATAGAATGCTTCTTTTAAGTGCAAGTGGAATTCATCCTTTGTTTTGTCCTTTCCATTCACTCGGATCTTTTCTGTTTCATCGATTTGGATTTTGTCCGGATCCTCCTTTTCTTCCGAAAAAAGGGAAGGAGAAGGATCTTCTTCGGTGAATTCCTCTTCTTCCTGTTTAGTCTCCTTCGTTTTGGAAGTTTTTTCTATTTCTACATCTGTTTCTTCCTCACTTTCTTTCGTTTCTGGGGTTTCTTTCAGTTTCTTAGTAAAAATAGGTGACGGCATTCTTCCTAAATAGTAGACACAGGTAATAAATAGGAAAATACTAAAGATTCGAGCCATAGAATTTCTCAATTTTGACACAAGGTACTTATTAGATCGAATAGAATGATTTTGCTGGATCCAGACTAATACCAATCCAACCCATTTCATGAATAAAATGTGACCAATTAACCAACCAACAAAACTACTTGTTACAAATAACATCTTGTTGTTGCATCGAAACATATAAATGTTTACTAATCTGGCTAACATTGAACTTGGTAAAATGAAATAGTTGAATAATTGAAAAATGAGATTATTCAGGAATACACATTGAATGCTGAGATTACGCATTGAATTTATGCTAGTAGATCCATAATCAAAAAAGTGTTTGTGATTGTTCCAGAAGAAATGAAACAAAAGATAGGGTAGAGCTAGGACAGTTATTGTATGAGGTCTACCCAATGCTAGATGCAGAGGCGTATAATAGATCGATATGAACATCATGAGTTGTCCCATAATAAAACCAGTTGTTGCGGATACCTTCTTCTCGGTTCCTTCTTCTCCTTCTTCCATAACCTGAGCTCGGAGAAGGAAGAGATAAGAGGGCCCTATGGAGAATGTGGTCAGAAATCCATAATAGAGTCCGACCACAACGACCGAATTGATTATCTTCATGCATAAGGATACTAGATTACCTAGTAGAAAAGATTGAAAAATCATCACAAACCTCCCTTTTTCTTTTGTATTGCAATTTCTGGATTATTATATGATGATTTTTTAACTTTCCATATTATAGAAATAGAAAGAGATAGACTAGAAACGACATCTCTTATGTCGATGACACCAAAGGGATATTAAATGCATGGAATTGAGATATGGATGGAATA